AATGATAAGACTAAAAAAGAATATTTACCCCAACTATATGATCCTTTCATAAATGGACCCTATCGTGGACGAATCAAAAAATTGTTTTCACTTTCAATTAAAAAGGAAATTTCTCGAAAAAATTCTATAGAAAAGTTTTTGATAAATAAGATTCATAGTATCCTTTTTATTATTAATCGCCTAGAATTTGAACAGAAACCAAATTCATTTGATACAAAAGCATGCGCAAAGCAAATGGATTATTTATTGAACTTAATCAATGAATTTGCTGTAAAATCAACATCAAGTTTAAATTTTCAAAGACCTTTTATAGTTCCTAAACATGAACAAGTAAGAATTGATTCAGAAGATAGAATAAAAGTTTTAAAATTTTTATTTGATGCAGATAGAACTCTTCCAAACGAGAAAACGATAAAAAAAAAATCTATTGCATTAACAGAAATACATAAAAAAATCCCTTACTGGCCATACAAATTAATTGCTGATTGGGAACTAGACGAGGAAGAACGAGAGGAGGGTGAGATAGAGAATATGCAGATTCGCTCAAGAAAAGACAAAAGTGTAATTATTTTTACTGATAACCAAGAGAATACTGATACTTATAGTAATACCCAAGAAACTGATGATACTGATGAACCAGACGAAGTTGCTTTGATACGTTATTCACAACAACCAGATTTTCGTCGAGACCTAATCAAAGGCTCTGTCCGTGCTCAAAGACGTAAAATAGTTACTTGGAAATTCTTTGAGGCAGACGTGCATTCCCCCCTCTTTTTGGACCGAATAAACAAATCCCCTTTTTTTTCTTTTGATATTTCCGAACGTATAAACCGAATTTTTAGAAATGGTATGTGGACAAACACAGAACTCAAAATTTCGGATTCTAAAGAGAAAACCACAGAAGAAAGTAAGAAAAAAAAGGAAGAAGATAAAAAAGAAGAAGCCAAAAGAAAGGAGAAAGCACGTATAGAAATAGCGGAAGCCTGGGATAGTATTTTACTTGCTCAAGTAATAAGAGGTTTTTTATTAATAACCCAATCGATTCTTAGAAAATATATTATATTGCCTTCATTGATAATATTTAAAAATATCGCCCGTATGCTATTATTTCAATTTCCTGAATGGTCCGAAGATTTTAAGGATTGGAATCGAGAAATTCATGTTAAATGCACCTATAATGGCGTTCAATTATCAGAAAAAGAATTTCCAAAAGATTGGTTAACAGACGGTATTCAGATTAAGATCCTATTTCCTTTTCGTCTGAAACCTTGGCATAGATCGAATCCACGAGCCCCTTATAACGATCCAATGAAAAAGAAAGATTCAAAAAAAGATTCGTGTTTTTTAACAATTTTTGGAATGGAAGCAGAATTCCCTTTTGATTCTTCCAGAAAACACGAATCATTTTTTGAACCCATTTTTAAAGAACTCAAAAGAAAAATTAGAAAATTGAAAAAGAAATGTTTTCTAATTCTAAAAATTTTTAAAGAAAAAACAAAATTGTTTCTAAATGTTTCAAAAGAAATAAAAAAATGGATCATTAAAAGGATTCTTTTTTTAAAAGAAATAAAAAAAGAACTATCAAAAATAAATCCAATTCTATTATTTGGATTGAGAAAAAGAAAAGTATATGAATTGAATAAAACTAAAAAAGATTTGATAATAAGTAATCTGATGATTTCTGAATCATCCATTGAAACTATACCATCGTCCATTGAAACTATACCTCGGAATTGGACAAATTATTCGTTGACAGAAAAAAAAATGCAGGATCTAACTGATAGAACAAACACGGTCATAAATCAAATAGAAAAAATTACAAATGAAAAAAAGGGCGGATTTAGAATTCCGGATCGAAATATTAGTTTTAACAAAATAAGTGATGATAATAAAAGGTTGAAAGCACAAAAAAATATTTGGCAGATATTAAAAAGAAAAAATGCTCGACTAATACGCAAATCACATTATTTTATAAAATTTTTCATTGAAAGGATATACATAGATATCTTTCTGTGGATCATTAATATTCCTAGGATCAATACACAACCATTTCGTGACTCAATAAAAAAAAATTTTAATAAATACATTACCAATAATGAAACAAATCAAGAAAAAATGGATAAAAAAAATCAAAGTTTAATTCATTTTATTTTGACTATAAAAAAGACACTATATAATACTAATATTAGTAAAAAAAATTCAAATACTTTTTGTGACTTATCCTACTTTTCACAAGCCTATGTATTTTACAAACTCTCACAAACCCAATTTGTCAATTTGGATTTTTATAAGTTAAAATCTGTCTTGCAATATAATGGAGCAGCTCCTTTTATTAAGAATGAAATAAGGAGTTATTTTGTTGGAACACAAGAACTTTTTCTTTCTCAATTAAGACATAAGAATTGTCAGAATTCTGGAATAAATCAATGGACAAATTGGTTAAGGAATCATTATCAATATGATATATCTCACATTAGATGGTCTAGACTAGTACCACAAAAATGGCGAAATAGATTCAACCACCATTATATGAATAAAAATAAGGATTTAAGTAACTCATCTAAAAAAACGAAATTTATTCACTACGAAAAACTAAAAAATTTTGAAAAGGCTTCATTACTGAATGAAAAAGAGAATTTTAAAAAACAATATAAATATGATCGGTTAGCATATAAATCTATTAATTCTGAAAATACGAAGTACTCGTCAATTTATGAATTGTCATTACACGTAAAAAACAACCAAGAAGTTTTTTCGAACTCCAACACAAATAAACTCAAATCTTTTTATATGATGGAAGGTATTCCTATTATCCCTATCAATAATGATCGAGTACAACATGATATTACAGATATGGATAAAAATCTGGATAGAAAATATTTTGATTGGAGAATTATCCATTTTTGTCTTAGAAAGAAAATCAATATTGAAGCTTGGATCAATATTGATACTGACCCAAACAGTAATAAAAAATGTACTAAGGATAAACTTAATGATTATCCAATAATTGATAAAATGAATAAGCAAAATTTTTTTGATCTCACAATTCATCAAGATCAAGAAATCTATTTATCTAATCAAAAAAAAAAATTGGATTGGATGGGAATGAATGAAGAAATATTAAACCGCCCCATATCAAATCTTGAACGTTGGTTCTTCTCCGAATTTTTGATCCTTTATAATTTGTATAAAACTAAACCGTGGGTTATACCAAAAAAATTACTTCTTTTAGATTCTAATATAAATGAAAACGTTACTGATAAAGATCTTTTTATATCCTCCAATGAAAAAAAATCTCTTGAATTAAAAAAACGAAATAAAGAGCAAAAAGAATCAGCGGACCAAGCAAACCTTGAATCTGCTCTTTCAAACCAAGAAAAAGATGTTGAAGAAGATTATATGGACTCGGAGATGAAAAAACAAAAAAATAAAAAACAAGACAAGAATGATACAAAAGAGGAGTTTGATTTCTTACTAAACAGGTATTTTCAGTTTCAATTGCGATGGGATGATATTTTAACTAAAAAAATAATCAATAACATCAAAGTATATTGTCTCCTGCTTAGACTGATAAATCCAAGAGAAATAACTATATCCTCTATTCAAAGAGGAGAAATGAGTCTTGATATTCTGATAATTGAGAAAAATTTAACTCTTACAGAATTCATCAAAAGAGGAATTTTGATTATTGAACCAATTCGTCTATCTATAAAAAATGATGGGCAATTTATTATGTATCAAACCATTGGTATTTCATCGGTTCATCAAAGTAAACACAAAATGAATCAAAAATACAGAGAAAAAACCCATATTGATAAGAATTCTGATGAAGTCATTACCAAATATAAAAAGATGACTGGAAATAGAGATAAAAATCATTATGATTTGTTTGTTCCTGAAAATATTTTATCACCTAGACTTCGGAGAGAATTTAGAATTCTAATTTGTTTCAATTCTAGGAATAGAAATGATATGCATAAAAATTCAGCATTAGGGAATGGTAATAAGGTAAACAGTCAAGTTTTGGATAAAAACAAAGGATATAAAAAGAAACTTATTAACTTAAAGTTATTTCTATGGCCCAATTATCGATTAGAAGATTTAGCTTGTATGAATCGGTATTGGTTTGATAGCAATAACGGCAGTCGTTTCGGTATGGTAAGGATACATATGTATCCGCGATTGAAAATCCATTACTAGTAAAGTTTTGCTATCTTTCCCATAACGCAGCGGGTCGATGACGACAAAGAGGTGCGCACATTCAATGTCTTACATTCTATTCTGATACATGATACTAATTCAATGACATATCAATTCGATCTAGAAATGAATCAATAAAATCGTCTGATTTTAGGACTAAGTTTTTATCGTTTTGGAGGATAGAAAACAACCATCCTTTTGTATACCTTTGTATACTGTATACCTTTTCAAATTTTGAAATTAAAATAGGATTGATTTAATTTGATTTAATAAAAATCGAAATTAGACCGAAATTAAGATTATTCTCTATACCAAACTAAAACAAGTGCCATTATTATTACTGATCAATAAAAATATCTATCAATCAAAATATCTTAAAATATCTTAAAAAAAGAAGGGGGGTTAGTTTTATGGTAAAAAATTCATTCATCTCAGTTATTTCACAAGAAGAAAAAGAAGAAAATAGGGGTTCTGTTGAATTTCAAATATTAAGTTTCACCAATAGGATACGAAGACTTACTTCCCATTTACAATTACACAAAAAAGACTATTTATCTCAGAGAGGTCTACGTAAAATTCTGGGAAAACGCCAACGCCTGCTATCTTATTTGTCAAAGAAAAATAGAATAGGTTATAAAGAATTGATTAATCGGTTGGATATTCGTGAATCAAAAACTCGTTAATTTGAAGAAGCATTTTGAATTATTTGATTTATTAGATCGTGAATTTGAATGAACTTTTTTTCGTTTTCAGCAATTCATGAAAGAGTGAATTAAGGAAAAACCTATGAATATACCAGCTACAAGAAAAGACCTGATGGTAGTCAGTATGGGTCCCCACCATCCATCAATGCATGGTGTTCTTCGACTTATCATTACTCTAGATGGTGAAGATGTTATTGACTGTGAACCAATATTGGGTTATTTACACCGAGGGATGGAAAAAATTGCGGAAAACCGAACAATTATACAATATTTGCCTTATGTAACACGTTGGGATTATTTAGCTACTATGTTCACAGAAGCAATAACAGTAAATGGGCCGGAACAGCTGGGAAATATTCAAGTACCTAAAAGAGCCAGCTATATCAGAATAATTATGTTGGAGTTGAGTCGTATAGCTTCTCATCTGTTATGGCTCGGCCCTTTTATGGCGGATATTGGTGCACAGACTCCTTTTTTCTATATTTTCAGAGAAAGAGAATTAGTATATGATCTATTCGAAGCTGCCACCGGTATGAGAATGATGCATAATTATTTTCGGATCGGAGGGGTGGCGGCTGATCTCCCTTATGGCTGGATAGATAAATGTTTGGATTTCTGCGATTATTTTTTAATAAGGGTTGCTGAATATCAACAACTTATTACACGCAATCCTATTTTTTTAGAACGAGTCGAGGGGGTAGGCATTATTGGTCGAGAGGAAGTAATAAACTGGGGTTTATCAGGACCAATGCTGCGAGCGTCCGGAATACAATGGGACCTTCGTAAAGTTGATCAGTATGAGTGTTATGACGAATTTGATTGGGAAGTACAGTGGCAAAAAGAAGGGGATTCATTGGCTCGTTATCTAGTCCGAATTGGTGAAATGGTGGAATCTGTAAAAATTATTCAACAGGCTCTCGAAGGAATTCCGGGGGGACCATATGAGAATTTAGAAATCCGCTACTTTGATAGAGAAAGGAATCCAGAATGGAATGATTTTGAATATCGCTTTATTAGTAAAAAACCTTCTCCTACATTTGAATTGCCGAAACAAGAACTTTATGTGCGAGTCGAAGCTCCAAAAGGCGAATTAGGGATTTTCCTGATAGGGGATCGGAGTGGTTTTCCTTGGAGATGGAAAATTCGACCGCCGGGTTTTATCAATTTGCAAATTCTTCCTCAGTTAGTTAAAAGAATGAAATTGGCTGATATTATGACAATACTAGGTAGTATAGATATCATTATGGGAGAAGTTGATCGTTGAAATGATAATTGATACACTAGATACACTAGAATTACAAGAGATCGATTCTTTTTCTAGATTGGAATTTTTAAAGGGGGTCTATGGAATTATATGGTTACTTATTCCTATTTTGACTCTTGTATTGGGAATTACAATAGGCGTACTGGTAATTGTATGGTTAGAAAGAGAAATATCCGCGGGAATACAACAACGTATTGGACCTGAATACGCCGGCCCTTTGGGAGTTCTTCAAGCTCTAGCAGATGGGACAAAACTTCTTTTCAAAGAAAATCTTTTTCCATCTAGAGGGGATACTCGTTTATTCAGTATCGGTCCATCCATAGCAGTTATATCCATTTTAGTAAGCTATTTAGTAGTTCCATTTGGGTATCGTCTTGTTTTAGCGGATCTCAATATTGGTGTTTTTTTATGGATTGCCATTTCAAGTATTGCTCCCATTGGACTTCTTATGTCAGGATACGGGTCAAATAATAAATATTCCTTTTTAGGTGGTCTACGAGCTGCTGCTCAATCAATTAGTTATGAAATACCATTAACTTTATGTGTGTTATCAATATCTCTACGTGCGATTCGTTGATATATAGACATAAACCTTTCTCTATTCTTCCTTTCGAGGAAAACGGTGGAATGAATTGAGTAGGGTTAGAGATCTTCATTTTTTTTTTTATTCATTATTCGGATTGAAAAATTCAATAAAATAGTTATATTGAGTGAAAGAAAACAGCTTATATATATATTATATAATTTAGAATATATAAATATATAAATTCGCAGTAAAAATATTGAGTCTCATTTTCCATGTATAAGAGTTAAAGAGTTAAGCGAAAATAAACATAAACATAAGAAATCGTTTACCCCAAGCCAAGATTGGTCGATTAGTCATCCTGACTTGAAGCGGGCTCAAAAAATCCACCGTATTGATTTTTCACTATCATTTGTATGGATTAACATACATGTATTATCATAACGGAGGGTTGAACAAAAACGAGTGGATGGTTAGAAACACCAAGATATGTAACGGATTTGTAATGGAAATGGAAATTATGTAAATTATCCAAAAAGGGCTTTTTTACATAATATACAAACAACGAATACTAATCGGGGCTTAAAGTTAGTAGAAATTATTAGGAAGTACTCCCCAAGGCACTATTCCAATCCAGAGTATGCTCCTATCCACCGATGAAATACATAACTATTGGGAACGAAAAAATCCTTTATTTTGTAAGCCCTCTTTTTTTAAGAAATAGAAAGAAGAATAGGAACGAAAAAAAAAAAAAAGAGAAAGAAACCCAATTCCAATAAAAAAATATATCTTTTTTATCCTTTTCCATATTCATATTCTATATTCATATATATATAGAATATATATCATAATTCATGAATTAATATGGAATTTTTTTTTCGTAAGTAAAAACGAAGGGTTAATTATGTTAGTTATATTTCTACAAGAAGTATTTTATTGAAGAATTAAGTTATTACTCAACAAAGAAAAATTGAAATTTTTTAAAGAAGGGGTGAGATCAATTCAGAAGTACTTTGTTTTTTTTTTTATTTTATTATTAATTTATTTAATTATTAAAATAACAATTATTTAAAACTAATAATTATAACAGACAGAATTCTATTGGTCTAATTTTGGACCGTCCAATAAGATTTGACCTTATCCATCCTACAAATGTATCAAGATAAAATAATACTTACCCGGTCCTTAGATTTATTTATGGCCTTTAAGGAGCCGTATGAGATGAAAATCTCATGTACGGTTCTGTAATAGCGATGATAACAGTGATGGTATCACCGACTATGATTATCTAACAGTTCAAGTACAATTGATATAGTTGAGGCGCAATCAAAATATGGTTTTGGGGGGTGGAATTTATGGCGTCAGCCTATAGGGTTTATCATTTTTCTCATCTCTTCCCTAGCAGAATGTGAGAGATTACCTTTTGATTTACCAGAAGCAGAAGAAGAATTAGTAGCAGGTTATCAAACCGAATACTCGGGTATAAAATTTGGTTTATTTTATGTTGCTTCTTATCTAAACCTATTAGTTTCTTCATTATTTGTAACAGTTCTTTACTTGGGAGGCTGGAATATATCTATTCCAGACATATATGTTTCTGAGTTTTTTGAAATAAATAAATTAGGTGGAGTCTTTGAAGCGACGATTGGTATCTTTATTACATTAACTAAAACTTATTTGTTCTTGTTCATTCCTATCACAACAAGATGGACTTTGCCGAGGCTAAGAATGGACCAACTATTAAATCTTGGATGGAAATTTCTTTTACCGATCTCTCTCGGTAATCTATTATTAACAACTTCTTCTCAACTCTTTTCGCTGTAAAGGAATATTCTATATTCACAATTTGTCTCAAACAAGAGAAATAAACAAACATAAAATTATTCATATATATATTCACGATATGTTTTCTATGGTAACTGGGTTCATGAATTATGGTCAACAAACAGTACGGGCTGCAAGGTACATCGGTCAAGGTTTCATGATTACTTTATCTCACGCAAATCGTTTACCCGTAACTATTCAATATCCGTATGAAAAATTAATCACCGCGGAACGTTTCCGTGGTCGAATTCATTTTGAATTTGATAAATGTATTGCTTGTGAAGTATGTGTTCGTGTATGTCCTATAGATCTACCCGTTGTTGATTGGAAATTAGAAACAGATATTCGAAAGAAACGATTACTAAATTACAGTATTGATTTCGGAATCTGTATATTTTGTGGTAATTGTGTTGAGTATTGTCCAACAAATTGTTTATCAATGACTGAAGAATATGAACTTTCTACTTATGATCGTCACGAATTAAATTATAATCAAATTGCTTTAGGTCGTTTACCAATGTCAGTAGTTGACGATTATACAATTCGAACAATTTTTAATTCACCTCAAATAAAAAATAAGTAAATCTCTTGATTCAAGAATAAATTCCAATTACTTTAACAATACTAAGGTTCGGTTTTGATTTATTTATTTAAAAGAAATAAAGGTTCTTTTGTTTTGTTTGGTCAATAACTAGAAATGAAATTCCAACTATTAATTGGTTGATAAGAAGCGAATCTTTATTTTGATTGAAAATCTATTAATTAATATATCTGTATATATTTCGAAATAAAAAATTTCGGATTAGACCTATTCCTTCAGATAAAGAATAAAATTAGCCCAATAATTGTACCTACATTTAGTCCTATCTCTTAGGATTTAATTAGGAATTTTTGAAAAATTATTAAAAAAAATTTCTGATCGGGTCTCAATAAAGTCATGAAAAACATTTAGATTTATTTATCTCTTATTTTACATATAATGGATTTGCCTGGACCAATACATGACTTTCTTTTAGTCTTTCTGGGATTGGGTCTTATACTAGGCGGTATAGGTGTGGTATTATTTACCAACGCCATTTATTCTGCCTTTTCATTGGGGCTGGTTCTTGTTTGTATATCCTTATTTTATATTCTATTAAACTCCTATTTTGTAGCTGCTGCACAACTTCTTATTTACGTGGGAGCTATAAATGTTTTAATTGTATTTGCTGTGATGTTTATGAATGGTTCAGAAGATTACAAAGATTTTAATCTTTGGACTGTTGGGGATGGGATTACTTTACCAGTTTGTACAAGTATTTTTGTTTTACTAATGATTAGTATTACGGATACGTCATGGTACGGGATTATTTGGACTGCAAGATCAAACCAGATTATAGAGCAAGATTTGATAAGTAATAGTCAACAAATTGGAATTCATTTATCAACAGATTTTTTTCTTCCATTTGAATTCATTTCGATAATTCTTTTAGTCGCTTTAATAGGCGCAATTGCGGTAGCGCGCCAGTAATAAATTTCTAGAATTTCCAACAGTAATCAAAATTCAACTCTGTTCTGTGTTATTACATTTTTTTATCTTCCATTTTAAAATTGGTTTTAAAATTGGTTATGTCTAAAAGTCAAAATAAAAACTCTTTTATTTAATCTATTACCAATACAATATATTTCTTTGTTCCGCACTTTATATTCTAGTCAATTGAATCTGTTGAATTGTTATTCAGTTCATATTGAAATGAATCAAAATTGATAAGGAGTTAGTCAATGATGCTCGAGCATGTACTTGTTTTGAGTGCCTACTTATTTTCTATCGGTATCTATGGATTGATCACAAGCCGAAATATGGTTAGAGCCCTTATGTGTCTTGAACTTATACTGAATGCGGTTAATATAAATTTCGTAACATTTTCTGATTTTTTTGATAGCCGGCAATTAAAAGGAAATATTTTCTCAATTTTTGTTATAGCTATTGCCGCCGCTGAAGCAGCTATTGGACTGGCCATTGTTTCGTCAATTTATCGTAACAGAAAATCAACTCGTATCAATCAATCGAATTTGTTGAATAAGTAGTGTAGTATTAATCATAGAAATTACAATATTCATAAATTCTAATTAACATGACCATACATTAAATCTAATCCATATTTTAGAAAATGTAAGAAATCAAAGTATCTTGGTTCTATCGTATGAGTCGATCCAGAAGTAGATTGCTTCCAAATTTCTGGTAAATTATTGATTCATCTGGTGTCTAAATATATGATTCATTTACAAGTTTACTAGATCGAAAATTTCTGACGTTTAAAAATTTATAGATCCAATGTCACATTCAGTAAAGATTTATGATACGTGTATAGGGTGTACTCAATGTGTGCGAGCCTGCCCAACTGATGTATTAGAAATGATACCTTGGGACGGATGTAAAGCTAAGCAAATAGCTTCTGCTCCAAGAACAGAGGACTGTGTCGGTTGTAAGAGATGTGAATCTGCCTGTCCAACGGATTTCTTGAGTGTTCGCGTTTATTTATGGCATGAAACAACTCGAAGTATGGGTCTAGCTTATTAATACGTTTCAGAAAACCCTACTCGAATACATTTGATTTTTTTACCTTTACCGACAAAAACCCGCGCTCGAAAATATATTTATTTCGAGCACGGGTTTTTCTGGTCCAAGTTTATTTTGTTTTTACTATGAATAATTTTCCTTGGTTAACGCTAGTTGTAGTTTTGCCAATATCCGCGGGTTCCTTAATTTTCTTTCTTCCTCATAGAGGAAATAAGGTAATAAGGTGGTATACTATATGTATATGTATAGTAGAACTCCTTCTAACAACCTATGCATTCGGTTATCGTTTCCAATTGGATGATCCGTTAATGCAACTAACGGAGAATTATAAATGGATCAATTATTTTGATTTTTACTGGAGATTGGGAATAGATGGAATTTCTATAGGACCCATTTTACTGACAGGCTTTATCACAACTTTAGCTACTTTAGCGGCTTGGCCCGTTACTCGAGATTCACGACTATTCCATTTCCTAATGTTAGCAATGTATAGTGGTCAAATAGGACTATTTTCTTCTCAAGACCTTTTACTTTTTTTCATCATGTGGGAGTTAGAATTAATTCCCGTTTATCTACTTCTATCCATGTGGGGTGGAAAGAAACGTTTGTATTCAGCTACAAAATTTATTTTGTACACTGCTGGAGGTTCCGTTTTTTTATTAATAGGAGTTCTGGGTATTGGTTTATACGGCTCCAATGAACCGACATTAAATTTTGAAACATCAGCTAATCAATCGTATCCTGTAGCACTGGAAATAATATTTTATATTGGATTTCTTATTGCTTTTGCTGTCAAATCACCGATCATACCCCTACACACATGGTTACCAGACACCCATGGAGAGGCACATTATAGTACTTGTATGCTTTTAGCCGGAATCTTATTAAAAATGGGAGCATATGGGTTGGTTCGGATCAATATGGAATTATTACCCCATGCCCATTCTATATTTTCTCCCTGGTTGATGATAGTAGGCACAATTCAAATTATCTATGCAGCTTTAACATCTCCGGGTCAGCGTAATTTAAAAAAACGAATAGCCTATTCTTCTGTATCTCATATGGGTTTCATAATTATAGGAATTGGTTCTATAAGCGATACAGGGCTCAACGGGGCCATTTTACAAATAATTTCTCACGGATTTATTGGCGCTGCACTTTTTTTCTTGGCCGGAACGAGTTATGATAGAATACGACTTGTTTACCTCGACGAAATGGGCGGAATGGCCGTCTCAATTCCAAAAATATTCACGACTTTCAGTATCTTATCAATGGCTTCGCTTGCATTACCGGGCATGAGCGGTTTTGTTGCCGAATTGGTAGTTTTTTTTGGAATACTTACTAGCCAAAAATATCTTTTAATAACAAAAATCTTAATTACTTTTGTAATGGCAATTGGAATGATATTAACTCCTATTTATTCATTATCTATGTTACGCCAGATGTTCTATGGATACAAGCTTTTTAATGTCCCCAAAAACTCTTATTTTTTTGATTCTGGACCGCGCGAGTTATTTATTTCGATTTCGATCCTTTTACCGGTAATAGGTATTGGTATTTATCCCGATTTCGTTTTCTCATTATCAGTTGAGAAGGTCGAAGCTATTCTATCAAATTTTTTTTATAGATAGTTTTTGTCAATAAAAAAAATACGATGATTTTAAAAATCGTTCATTGTCCAAAAAAAGTCTTTTTCAGCTTTTAAGTTAAATAAAAAAATTGGAATTCTATTATAAAAATATAACCAGATATTTTGACATTTTGAGAACCATTTGAATCAAGTAATGGAAATAGAATGATTCAAATGGTTCTTGATGGTTGATATAAGGGTTTCATAATGTATGCTGCCCTAGGCTTTTCGTTGTCAAGTACTTTAAATTCAATTAGAAATTCAATTAGATTCAATTAGATGGTAATGTAAATGAACCATAACTATGTAACCCTATTCCTAATAGATTAACCCCAAAATAACATATCCAAATTATAAGAAAGCCCATTGAGGCCACAATTGCAGAATTTTCAGTTTCATAATTTTTATTTGTTCGGATATGTAAATAAATCGCAAATATGGTCCAAGTAATAAATGCCCAAGTTTCTTTTGGATCCCAATTCCAATAGGATCCCCATGCTTCATTAGCCCATACTGCTCCCGAAAGAATACCTATGGTTAAAAGGATAAATCCTAAACTAATAATACGATAACTCCATCGATCCAATTGTTGAATTAATTGATATCTGTAATAATTCTGAGAAGAAATCAAAGAAGTGTTTTTTAACACATTGTTTCTTTCATTCACGTATTGAATCTCACCAAAGGCAAATTGCTCAGTTAACAAATTTTTGCTTTTACTAAAAATCCTTATGGATTCTCGAAATGTAATGACTAGAAGAGCTAGTGATAATAATGATCCACACAAAAGAGCTGCATAGCTCAACACCATCATACTTACGTGCATCATTAACCAATGTGATTGGAGAGCCGGTACTAATATTGCAGATTGATGCATTTCATTTAAAAGACCTGAAGTAGCGAAACCCTGGGTAAACATAACACTTGGCGCCGTTATTGCGCTTAAATGGTTTTTATGTTTTTTAAAATACGGAATCATATGAATAATGGAAAAACCCCACGACAGAAAAATTAATGATTCATATAAATTGCTTAATGGTAAATGCCCAAAATAAATCCAACGAATAACTAATAATCCTGTTATGCAGAAAAAAGTAGCTATCATGCCCTTTTCTGATGAATCATATAGTCCTACGATTTCATCGACAAATAAAGTTATCAAATGAATTGTAATTACAATTGAAATGATCGAAAAGGATATATGAGTTAATATACGCTCTAAAGTTGAAACTATCATAAAATTTATTAAAGGGATTCTCAATTATAGGAATTGAAATAGGGAATTGAATTCATTATAGGGCTTACTCTTTTAGAAAAAGCCATGCCGCTACTCGGACTCGAACCGAGATGCTCTAGCACTGCTTCCTAAGAGCAGCGTGTCTACCGATTTCACCATAGCGGCTTATTCAAAATCATAATAACCTATTTTTATTCAATCGTCGAGATTGGGAGGGTTAATTCAATATTTTTTTAGGAAACATTCAAATTGATGACTAAAAATTTGTTTCAAAATCAGGCATTTAATCTAAACGTTTTCTTTAATAATATTAATAATCTTATCTTTTGTTTATTAGTTATTTTTATTTTAGAGTATCCTTTTTTTCAGTTAACTAACAACGGGATTTTTCATTTTTTAGTTTATTACTTTTTTATTACTTTATTTATGGTCTCCTGAAAATAAAAGCAACATTTGTAACGAGATAATTTTGTCATGGCTCGAACTAAAAAATAACAAAATGAATTCCATTTTATATTGTTATTGCTATTAGAGAATGGAATTCATTTTGTTTTAATAACAAATGAAATATTAATTTAGATAATAATCTATTATTATTAGATTAATATTATTTATATTCTTATTAATATTATTTATATTCTTGATAACTTGGAAATTTTACAAAAAAAAATTCTAACAAAAATTAGAATCATTTTTTTGAATTAGACCTATTCATATTATTTAGTCTATTGTTTAATTATTTATTTGTCACACAAAAAAAACTTTTTGAGTTACCGGTAGAAAGAGATTTCGCTAATGAAAAAGCTTTCAATGCTGCCCAATATCCTTTCTTTTTCCAAAGATTTTTACGAATACGTTTTTTGGAACTAGAGGTACGCTTTTTTGGAACTGCCATTTTAAAATTATAATCGGTTCATCGGTTGGATGTGAAAGACATCTAGTGTTCAAAATCAATTGTTCTTTACTATATCTCTAGCTAGCTATTCTAGAAATTGCATTCCCTTGGTGTTTGGAAAAATTGTTTAAAATATTACAAATATTACTAAGAACAATACGAT